GATGAAGAAAGAGAATTTTTGGTTCAGTTCTCCACCTTAACGACAGAAAAAGGGATTGATCAAATTCTATTGAGTCTGACTCATAGTGATTATTTATCTAGTGATCATTTATCAAAGAACGACTCTGGTTATCAAATGATTGAACACCCGGGAGCAATTTACTTACGATATTTAGTTGACATTCATAAAAAGTGTCTAATGAATTATGAGTTCAATACATCCTGTTTAGCAGAAAGACGGATATTCCTTGCTCATTATCAGACAATCACTTATTCACAAACCCCGTGTGGGGCTAATAGTTTTCATTTCCCGTCTCATGAAAAACCCTTTTCGCTCCGCTTAGCCCTATCCCCCTCTAGGGGTATTTTAGTGATAGGTTCTATAGGAACTGGACGCTCCTATTTGGTCAAATACCTAGCGACAAACTCCTATGTTCCTTTGGTATTTCTGAACAAGTTCCTGGATAACAAGCCTAAAGGTTTTCTTATTGATGATATCGATATTGATGATAGTGACAATATTGATGATAGTGACGAGATTGATGCTAGTGACGATATCGATCTTGACCTCGATACGGAGCTGCTAACTCTGATGAATGCGCTAAATATGGATATGATGCCGGAAATAGACCGATTTTCTATCACCCTTCAATTCGAATTAGCAAAAGCAATGTCTCCTTGCATAATATGGATTCCAAACATTCATGATCTGGATGTGAATGAGTCGAATTACTTATCCCTCGGTCTATTAGTGAACTATCTATCCAGGGATTGTGAAAGATGTTCCACTAGAAATATTCTTGTTATTGCTTCGACTCATATTCCCCAAAAAGTGGATCCCGCTCTAATAGTTCCGAATAAATTAAATACATGCATTAAGATACGAAGGCTTCTTATTCCACAACAACGAAAGCACTTTTTCAATCTTTCATATACTAAGGGATTTCACTTGGAAAAGAAAATGTTCCATACTAATGAATTCGGGTCCATAACCGTGGGTTCCAATGCACGAGATCTTGTAGCACTTACCAATGAGGCCTTAGCGATTAGTATTACACAGAAGAAATCAATTATAGACACTAATACAATTAGATCCGCTCTTCATAGACAAACTTGGGATTTGCGATCCCAGGTAAGATCGGTTCAGGATCATGAGATCCTTTTCTATCAGATAGGAAGGGCTGTTGCACAAAATGTACTTCTAAGTAATTGCCCCATAGATCCTATATCTATCTATATGAAGAAGAAATCATGTAACGAAAGGGATTCTTATTTGTACAAATGGTACTTCGAACTTGGAACGAGCATGAAGAAATTAACGATACTTCTTTATCTTTTGAGTTGTTCTGCCGGATCGGTCGCCCAAGACCTTTGGTCTCTACCCGGACCCGATGAAAAAAATGGGATCACTTCTTATGGACTCGTTGAGAATGCTTCTGATCTAGTTCATGGCCTATTAGAAGTAGAAGGTGCTCTGGGGGGATCCTCACGGACAGAAAAAGATTGCAGTCAGTTTGATAATGATCGAGTGACATTGCTTCTTCGGCCCGAACCAAGGAATCCTTTAGATATGATGCAAAATGGGTCTTATTCTATCGTTGATCAGAGATTTCTCTATGAAAAATACGAATCGGAGTTTGAAGAAGGGGAAGTAGAAGGAGCCCTCGACCCGCAACAGATAGAAGAGGATTTATTCAATCACATAGTTTGGGCTCCTAGAATATGGCGCCCTTGGGGCTTTCTATTTTATTGTATCGAAAGGCCCAATGAATTGGGATTTCCCTATTGGGCCAGGTCATTTCGGGGCAAGCGGATCATTTATGATGAAGAGAATGAGCTTCAAGAGAATGATTCGGAGTTCTTGCAGAGTGGAACCATGCAGTACCAGACACGAGATAGATCTTCCAAAGAACAAGGCTTTTTTCGAATAAGCCAATTCATTTGGGACCCTGCAGATCCACTCTTTTTCCTATTCAAAGATCAGCCCCCTGTCTCTGTGTTTTCACATCGAGAATTCTTTGCAGATGAAGAGATGTCAAAAGGGCTTCTTACTTCCCAAACAGATCCTCCTACATCTATATATAAACGCTGGTTTATCAAGAATACGCAAGAAAAGCACTTCGAATTGTTGATTCATCACCAGAGATGGATTAGAACCAATAGTTCATTATCTAATGGATCTTTCCGTTCTAATACTCTATCCGAGAGTTATCAGTATTTATCAAATCTGTTCCTATCTAACGGAAGGCTATTGGATCAAATGACAAAGACATTGTTGAGAAAAAGATGGCTTTTCCCGGATGAAATGAAAATTGGAGTCATGTAACAGGAGAAGGGTTTCCCATTCCTTAGCCGGAAGGATAAAGGATATATGGTCATGAAATAAATAGGGAGTGGAACAGAATTGACTGGGTGGTAGAGTCGTGGAAACGCTTGTTTCTTCCAAATTTTGGACCTTAGCTCCATGGAACAATATGCTACTGCTGAAACATGGAAGAATT